TACTACAGTATCATATATATATTTTATATTTCTATTGGATTCTTTCATTTTTTTCTTTTATTGTCTTCTTTGTTCTATTTTGTTATATTTTCCTTTCTTTCTGATTAATATAAAACTCCAAATTCTATTTTTTTTTACCTGTCAGAAAAAAAATAGAATGAGTTTCCTTAATATTGTATTGAATTTAATAATAAGAGACTAGAAGTGAAAGTCTCTTTCTCGCATCCATCAATTGCCGGAAAAAAATATCATATGCCTCGATATGAAACCATTTGATATGGAAAGCCATGATTTGATAGATTTATTTTCGATATCTATATCTTATAGAAATTTAAATGTAAATTGATCTTTTCTTGTGTTCTCTGAAATCAAAGAAAGATATTGAAAATGAAAAATGACTTTTGGGACTTGGAATAACCCCTTCTTCCGTGGAGGAAGGGAGTAGCAATTTTTTCCTATGGAACCCCTAGGAACAAGAAGATTTAATCGGAAATATCGACAGATTCTTCTGGAGTTCAAACCAAAGAAATATGGAAAATGAAATAAAAGAAGATAATTTCATCTCTATTTTGATATTGAATTTGAATATCAGAATAGTAGATATAGTCATGATTCAATGGGTTAGGTCCACTTACTTTTTATTTTGTTGATTGATAATCTTTCCAATGAATTTGGATTGGAATAACAGAAAAATAGGAATATCTGGCAATTAAATGAGATGACTTATCATTATTCATTAAAAAAAAAATGTTCACCTTTCTAACTAGAATTACTATAATTCTAATTTTAGAATTCAAAATTTCATAATTCCATTTTCCTTTTCGAATGAAATTCGAAAATTCCTTACTTTTTTATTACACAACAATATCCTCTCCCCTCAAATATGAATACTACCGTTGGGTTTTTATGCAAAAAAGCCCCTTATCGGATTTGAACCGATGACTTACGCCTTACCATGGCGTTACTCTACCACTGAGTTAAAAGGGCCCCTTTGATTCAATTCCTGAATAAGTAACTAGACACTATGAGTCTAGTACATATATTTAGTATTGCATATGCTCCTATTTATATGTATACTTATTCTATTCTACTATATTAGAATTATATTGAATTCTATTAAAATAGAATAGATGTACATAGATCTATTTTATAGTGGCTCATTACGGAACAATAAATTGAATTTATCTAGTGAGTATAGTATAGAGAAAGGGTAAAATGGTTTTGGTTTATTGATATTGGATTTGATAAATATCAATGCAATGAATTATTTGAAAACCGATCCTAATGGGATTGCTCCATCTACCCGCCAATTCAATATAGAATATACCCAATCAATATAGAATATATCCAAGAAATTTCCTCGAATCATTGATAAATGGATTCCATTTGTCCCTCAACCAAATTCTTATTGAAAAACAATTTTCAATAACTTGTTGATCCCTATCCCTCTTCCCAGATTTCCAGATTGATTATCGTTTTTGAATTTCCTTTTTATTTTCCGGCTTAGTGTGAGATATAAATATGCCCATCGAATCTTAACAATGAATGAATCAATGAATGTGAAAAAAAATGAAGTTTAAACCCCTCGCCCTTTCCGGTAAACCAATCATTCTCCGAAAGAAAGGGTCCTGTCCTTCGTATTTTTTATATTTTTTTTTTAGAATTCTAGAGTAGCCATTGGAATGAAGAATTTTTAAATCGAAATGAGGAATCAAAAAATTCTTATGGACTTATGACAGACGGAAAAATCCTTCTGATCGAGTCATATCATTATATTGACAATTTCAAAAAACTGTTCATACTATGAACATAATATAATGGCGGTTGGGCAAGTATGCCCCCATCGTCTAGTGGTTTAGGACATCTCTCTTTCAAGGAGGCAGCGGGGATTCGACTTCCCCTGGGGGTAGGGTACTACTAAAGTAAGTTGATCCTGGGATTTTCAATAAAGACTGAGATTGACTCTTCCTGGGTCGATGCCCGAGCGGTTAATGGGGACGGACTGTAAATTCGTTGGCAATATGTCTACGCTGGTTCAAATCCAGCTCGGCCCAACCCAATAATTCGCCGATCCACCATGAAATGATATAACCATTTGTTGTTCTCCGGAAATACCCGATGTGCCGATATGGAAGAATAAAAAATGGATACATACCTTACCTGCCTTTCTTCTTTGATTACGTATTTTTCCAAAAATTCAAATCTTGCTAATTTTTCCTTGATTCATTGAAAGATTGATTTTCAATCGATTTGGCAATAACGAAAAGATTACTAGTAATCCGTGTCGATCTCGCTAAAGTGCATATCCGTGTAGATATCAATAGATCAGTCCCGCCTCTGTCAGTTACAACACAACGAAAATGGAAATGAAGAGGTTTGAATGAAATGGTAAGAATATGTACGCTCTACGCTTTTTTCCCTGGGACTGTAGTTCAATTGGTCAGAGCACCGCCCTGTCAAGGCGGAAGCTGCGGGTTCGAGCCCCGTCAGTCCCGATGGATACAAATCCAATAAAAAAATACATCAATTTATCTCTCCATTTTCTGTGAAAGGGAATAGAACAGAATTTTATTCCTAACTAGGACCCCCTTTCTTTATTTCTTTTTTTTTCTTTTTCGTTTCACATTTATCATCAAACCAATATGGTAATTTCCATTTCGTCAACTAATATTGATTGGTGGGAAAGAAACATATGTAGATTAGTATAAATATTAGTAGCGTCCTATTCAGGATTCCAAGAAAAAAAGATACCGTACTGCTGGGCCGGGCTTTTTTCGATTACTCCTGATCTGTGTAATGGAATAGAGTACTATATATGTTTACCACGAACACACCCACAAATGGAATTTTCACAATACAAAAGAAATTGAACATAGTTGATTCGAATACTTTAAGATTCCAAGTCTATCCCTTATCTTGCCCCGATTTTGTGTAACTAATTTCAATTACTAATTATTTGAATTTGAAACAATCTATCTCATTCAAATTTCACACTGAACTTTTGATACATGTGTCCTATTCCTAATGCAAGTAGGAGAATATTAATAAAATAAAGATCAAACAAAGATTCCCTCTCGATAATTTTTAGTTTAAGAGAAGAGTCCCGCTGAAGAAAGAACAAACAAACTCTTAAAAAAAAAAAAGAAATAAAAAGGAAAGGGATTTTTGATTGGATCAATAATCCAATTTTGAATTCGGTATGGATAAAAGATCTTCCTATGTTATACTATTCAATTCTCGACGATGAATCGAGTTGATAGCTCAGATATTGTTATTCATGATATTGATCCGATTCGATATCATCGAGATGTCATTTTTATTATCCCATTGAATTTACCGACGAAAGATTTTTCATCTCGATGGGATTAAATCCCGAGTTATTGCGAATTAAAGAGAAATGAAACGATGAGATTATGGAAGTCAATATTCTAGCGTTTATTGCTACTGCACTGTTCATTCTAGTTCCTACTGCCTTTTTACTTATAATATATGTAAAAACAGTAAGTCAAAGTGATTAATTTAACTTAAACTTGACTTCTTTGTTCTTATCAATGCAATCAAGAAAAAATGCAAAAGGATTTCAATTTCGTGTCTTAGTCTTCAATGAAATGATCGGACTAGAATCAGCAGATTTCTATGAAATCGGATAGTTTAGTTTGGTAGAAAGAAATAAGAGCTATTTCTTTCTACCAAACTATCTATTATTGTTATTGTAGTATATAAAAAGAAAGATACTTTAATATGGATCAATCTACAATATGTATCTTCCTATTCATATATATATCAATCACAGATATGGAATGTACATAGCGCCCCCCAATTTTTTTTTTCATCTATTATCTATTTGATTTGTATTGGTTCCAATCAATCTGAAATAATAAAAAAAAGAAGGACACCTCTTATTCTTCCGAGATTAAGATTTATATAGATTTATGATTATTTTCAAGACCAATCTCGGTATCATATTAAAAAAAATCAAGTAATCTTTTTAGTATTACGAAGAAGTAGTTGATTAAATAGTTGACAGATGATCCCCCGGTTCTATGGGAAACTTTTTCCTATTTCTAAAAGATTAGTAAAACCCAATCGATTTTTAATGTTTGAACCATGATAGGAAATGAGTTCAATAAAGCATAAACTCCATTCCGAAACTAATAAACCAAAAAAAAATAAGTGGTAAGCATAAGCACGTAATAATGTGACTCACCTAAGGCAACGGGAATATCTTATTATGTGTAGTATCTCGTTAGACTTAGACAACCACTATGTCTATCTTGTTTCCCATAGAAAGTGTGTATCCCTTAATATAATAACTAATAACAGAACTCTTTTGAAAAAAAGGGAGGGATAAAAAGGTTCTGCGGTTCCTCATTCTCAATATATCTATATATAGATATATAGAGGGTCCTTTCATCGAACTAGAAATTTTAGGAATAATTTGGTTGAAATCAATTTATTATTATTTGTATTCCTTTTCAAATAGGAACATGGGAATAATTGAAATATTTATTTGATTGAAAGAGTCCTTTCTTTATCTTTATTCTTTATCTTTCTTATTCTTTATCTTATCTTTATATATAATATATATATATATTATATATATACATATATTCGAATACAGTATTCCAATCGAATAGAATTCCGAAATGTAGGTATTTTTTTTTTTTTTTAATTCCATTTCTAAGTTAATTAATGAATTAAAAAAATTGCAGAACCGTCTATAAAACAATTGATACAGTTTGAGTTTGCTCCCTCAACTAAATTCGTAATATCTTTAAAGTCCACTTCTTCCCCATACTACGAGGGAAAGGGAAAATGTAAAGACTACCATTAAAGCAGCCCAAGCGAGACTTACTATATCCATGTGAATTATGCCCCCTATCTCTATCAATATCAATATCAATATGAAGGAATTATTTCATTATTGTTCACTAATACTAATAATAGTGGAATCGCTGGCGCAGAGTCAAAAAAAGGAATTCTGTCCTAACACTATTGACGAAAGAATCCAATAAATCGAACTATAACATCTAACAAATTCTTATATGATCTCTAGTAGAATCGGAAAACATTGAGCACAAACAAAAATATCCGGAGACACCCTTACAGGTATTAGGGAAATGAATATTCCTAACAGGTAGGAATAAAAAGACTTATATTTTTAGTTGCCCTACATTTCATTAAGTAAAACAAGAATGATCGCTATCTATCGCATACTTCTATTTCCGATTTGATATAATCCTTACTGTCGCCCGATTTTCTCTGTAAAACAATCGGAAAACTGCTTAGTAAACTCTTTCACTAGGGGGTTACCGAAAAGCGAAAAGAAAGAATTTTTTTCTTTCTTTATTTCTAATATTTTGGATTTCGAATATTTTTCTAATATGAATTAGATATTCGAATTATAGAATGAAATGCAAATCTATATAAAATCTATATATATATATATTTATATATATATAGATTTATAGAATTGATTTCTAGAATTAGAAATCAATTCTATAATTCTATAAATCAAAAAGAAAAAGAAAACGAATTAGTTATTCAATCTAACTAATATGGAATAAATGTCGTAGCGCTCATAGACTTTCATGAGTCTGTATACAAAGTTTCTTCTACAACTAAAAATGATTCCCTGTCCGACCTATTCCTATCCAATCAAATTCAAGACCCAGTCAGTAGACGGACACTATATTAGTAGTGGAGTGTGGGGGCTAGCCTATCCAAATTTACCGATTCCTTTTCACGACTATAATACTTTCTTGAATCCGATACACAAAGATTTACAGCATTTTAGAGAACAAAACCTCCAGATGCTTAGAATTTAGAAGTTTCAAGAGTCCTTTTCCTCTGCTTGCTTCTGCTGTAAAAAAAATTGTCAAGTTTTATTTTATATCAGCAAAACCAAATAAAATAAGCTATTTCAATTCTCTTGTCGATCAGGCGACACCCGGATTTGAACTGGGGAAAAAGGATTTGCAGTCCCCCGCCTTACCGCTCGGCCATGCCGCCAAAACGATAAAAAATAAACGTAAACTTTCGGTCACAAAAGTAAAAATTCAGGACAAATCAGAACCGTTAACTATTAAATGAAATGTTAATTCATGAACGATTCTTGGATTTGAATCAAAAATAGGTTTTTCCTAATGAGATAAGAAAATCCAAATTGATACATAAAATCAGTATTTCTTTTTTTAATAAAAAAAAACCTTCTCCATTTCAATTATAACAGCAATTATCAATATATGGAAACCCTAGACCATAAATTATTACACAGATATTCTCATCTTATCCGATATCTTCTTATCTGATATCTATTATCTATAGGGAATTTTCGGGAAATTATCGTGCGTCAATTTTGACAATTTTTCATTAAATCGATTGAATAGAAAATAGAAATTTAACATGACATATGCTGTCCCGAACGAATAGGGCTGCAATAAAGAATAAAGAGAGACCAATATAGATAGCTATAGCACACGTGTTTAATTTTAATAAATACAAGTACGCACTTCACCCGCATTTTTAAAATTCGCCTAAAAAAATAGGTAAAAAAATATCTCTCTTCTCTACGAATTCTTTTTTGAACAATTGAAGCCGTGAAAAAGTTAAGTGCTAAAAAAAGAAATTCTATATTGTTGATTATTCTATATTGTTGATTATTAGGTCTTTATCTCATCGAACAGATTCATTTCTTTTTCTGGTGTCCGTGTCCAATCGAATTCGAATGTGGAATATCATAATATATAATGTAATATTATAATAATGGTAGAAATGGAATCCATTTTTTTGTTTTGATATTCTATAAAAAAACCCCATAAGTAAGTCTAGGTGGAATTTTTCAATTCCTTTCCATTTATATTATATCTGTTGCAAATGCCAATTCCAATTTGAGTATCCAATTTTATTTATTCTCCTCTGTTCATAGGTATTTCATCCATTCTGTATTCGTAGTTAGGTAAAATTTCATGCGATTCAGTAAAAAAAAAAATAGAAATTCCATTATTGCTAAATTGATTCATATGATTCGATGAAGAATGAGAGCAAATAATGGGATATTTTCTATATCTATAAATGGGTAAATTCAAAATAAATGGGAGTGGAAATGGGGGAATGTATACAATACCCGGGTTGAATCAGATACAATTCGAAGGTTTTTGTAGGTTCATTGATCAGGGCTTAACAGAAGAACTTTATAAGTTTCCAAAAATTGAAGATACAGATCAAGAAATTGAATTTCAATTATTTGTGGAAACCTATCAATTGGTAGAACCCTTGATAAAAGAAAAAGATGCTGTATATGAATCCCTCACATATTCCTCCGAATTATATGTATCCGCGGGATTGATTTGGAAAACCAGTAGGGATATTCAAGAACAAACCATTTTTATTGGAAACATTCCTCTAATGAATTCCCTGGGAATTTTTATAGTAAATGGAATATACAGAATTGTAATCAATCAAATATTGCAAAGCCCTGGTATCTATTACCGGTCAGAA